TACAGACATTTGTGGGTTCAATGCGAAAATTGTTATGGATTAAATTATAAGAAATTTTTGAAATCAAAAATGAATATTTGTGAACAGTGTGGATACCATTTGAAAATGGGTAGTTCAGAAAGAATCGAAGTTTTGATCGACCCCGGTACTTGGGACCCTATGGATGAAGACATGGTCTCTCTGGATCCCATTGGATTTCATTCGGAGGAGGAGCCTTATAAAGATCGTATTGATTCTTATCAAAGAAAGACAGGATTAACTGAGGCTGTTCAAACAGGCGTAGGTCAACTAAATGGTATTCCCGTAGCAATTGGGGTTATGGATTTTCAGTTTATGGGGGGTAGTATGGGATCCGTAGTCGGGGAGAAAATCACCCGTTTGATTGAGTACGCTACTAATCAATTTCTACCTCTTATTATAGTGTGCGCTTCGGGGGGAGCGCGCATGCAAGAAGGGAGTTTGAGCCTGATGCAAATGGCTAAAATATCGTCTGCTTTATATGATTATCAATCAAATAAAAAGTTATTGTATGTATCAATCCTTACATCTCCTACTACTGGTGGGGTAACAGCTAGTTTTGGTATGTTGGGAGATATTATTATTGCCGAACCAAATTCCTATATTGCATTTGCGGGTAAAAGAGTAATTGAACAAACATTGAATAAAACAGTACCCGAAGGTTCACAAGCGGCTGAATATTTATTCCAGAAGGGCTTATTCGACCTAATTGTACCGCGTAATCTTTTAAAAAGCGTTCTGAGTGAGTTATTTAAGCTCCACGCCTTCTTTCCTTTGAATTCCAATTCAATCAAGTAGAGCGCACTAAGTTCAATTATTTTATTTGTAGCAAACAAAAAAAGTAGTTAGCTTATCCGAATCTTAGCTTATCGGAATCAAAGTAACTAAAAAGGGAGTTTTCTTTGGCGACCTAAGATCTAATTGTAGAAAGAATCAAAATCAAAAGTTGCGTATAACTCTTTTTTTTTACCTAGATTCCCGATTACTAATTAAGAAGTCTCTACCAACAAGATAAAAAGTGAGTTCTTCCTTTCGTGAAATTAGGAAAATAAAACGAATTTCATCTTACATATATAATCAAATTCAAATTATAGAAAAAATAGATATATAGTTTTGTATCTTTCTGCATCTCCCGAAAATCCCGTTTTCACTAAAAATCCCGGTTGTGTCGTATTCTAATGAATCTTTCGATAATTTGTAAGAAACTCTTTATTAAATATTAAAATGAAATTCAAAGACAAGAACAAAACACAAAGAAACGAAGAAAAATAAAATGGATTATCATATGTATCTTTCATATAGATAGATGAATAAGTCCATTTATTTAGTTCTACATTCCTTGGACTTATTCTATATACTCACTTAGATACTTAATATCTCTAATCTACGAATTCATAATAATTACAATTATTAATTATAATTAGTATAAATATAAAATATGATATTAAAAAAAAATAAGAACAGGTACAAATAATAAATCGAGGTACCCCTTTTTATGACAACTTTCAATTTTCCCTCTATTTTTGTGCCTTTAGTAGGCCTAGTATTTCCGGCAATTGCAATGGGTTCTTTATTTCTTTATGTTCAAAAAAACAAGATTGTTTAGATCCGAGGGGACCCAGTCTCATTCTTTTTTTTTTTTTAACTTAGACTTGTAGCATAACACAGATAGTAATTTCGGAAAAGAAAATATAGTAGAACATGTGATTTCCGCCGAACATAAAGGAAAAAGCTCTTATGTCTGCAGAAAATGATCTATAGATAACTGAATTCTAGCCAGTTTCAAATAGATCAGGATCGCTGGATGCTTAAAATGTAAAGTTGGTGGATCTATATATATATCAATATGTATATTGGGATCATATGAGGGGTATGTTATTATTTTAGATCTAAACAATTTGATGAATTACTCCTAAAAGTTCCCATTAAACTAGTGCTAGTTCACATCAAACTAGTGCTAGTTGATGAAAGTTCATTCGGAAACAAAAAAAGTAAAGTCAAAATCATTTGGGGTATTCTCTCAATTTCAATAAAATGCAATCGGATCAAGTATGAGTTGGCGATCAGAAGATACATGGATAGAACTTATAACGGGGTCTCGAAAACTAAGTAATTTTTGTTGGGCCCTTATCGTTTTTTTAGGTTCATTAGGATTCTTGTTGGTTGGAATTTCCAGTTTTCTTGGTAGAAATTTGATATCTTTTGTTCCGTCTCAGCAAATCCTTTTTTTTCCACAGGGAATCGTGATGTCTTTCTACGGAATCGCGGGTCTCTTTATTAGTTCCTATTTGTGGTGCACAATTTCCTGGAATGTAGGTAGTGGTTATGATCGATTCGATAGAAAGGAAGGAATAGTGTGTATTTTTCGTTGGGGATTTCCTGGAAAAAATCGTCGTATATTCCTCCGATTCCTTATAAAAGATATTCAATCCGTTCGAATAGAAGTTAAAGAGGGTATTTATGCCCGTCGTGTCCTTTATATGGATATCAGAGGCCGGGGGGCTATTCCGTTGACCCGTACTGATGAGAATTTAACTCCACGAGAAATTGAACAAAAAGCCGCGGAATTGGCCTATTTCTTGCGCGTACCAATTGAAGTATTTTGATTTTGAGAAAAGGAACTGGGCGGAAGAACGAATGCTTTCTCGGCAGGAGGGAAAAAACGCAAGAATCCTGTTTTTCTATAACTAAATGATACTTTAGATGCAGATAAACCATATCTTGTAAATTATTTTCTTTGTCAATCGACCTTTTTACTTGTTTTGCCGTTTCTTTTTTTGACTATTACAATATCTTTCTCTCAATTATTCTATTCTTGACTATGGGGAATCGTTGGAATTTTTTTTTTGAAATACTGGATATTTTTATAGAATAAGGGGTTCTTTCGTCTCAAAATCTCAATAATATTCATTCCTTCAAAGTACTTCTTTCGGCCATTCATCGAAAGGAGACATTTGTTTGGAATTTGATGAATTGAGGTATCTAGCAACACTATTTTGTATTATTTCTTCAGTCGAACTTGAAGTGGAGTCTTAGTCTATTTCTGTATTCTTTCTAGATTCAAAACAAAATCACAAATAAAATAGATTCATAGGTTTGATGCCCTGTCTAGAACTCATGTTTGAAAGAAATATTCGATCACATAAAGTCCGACAAATGGAGTGGGTTAATTAAAAATTAACAGGCGAAAAATGGCAAAAAAGAAAGCATTCACTCCTCTTTTGTATCTTGCATCTATAGTATTTTTGCCCTGGTGGATTTCTCTCTTATTTACTAAAAATATGGAATCTTGGGTTATTAATTGGGCGAATATCGGCCAATCCGAAATTTTTTTGAATGATATTCAACAAAAAAGTATTCTAGAAAAGTTCATAGAATTAGAAGAAATCCTCTTCTTGGAAGAAATGATCAAGGAATACTCGGAGACATATCTACAAAAGCTTCTTATAGGAATCCACAAAGAAACGATCCAATTAATCAAGATACACAACGAGGATCGTATCCATACAATTTTACACTTCTCGACAAATATAATCTGTTTTGTTATTTTAAGTGGTTATTCTATTTTAGGTAATCAAGAACTTGTTATTCTTAACTCTTGGACTCAGGAATTCCTATATAACTTAAGTGATACAGTAAAAGCTTTTTCAATTCTTTTATTAACCGATTTATGTATCGGATTTCATTCACCCCACGGCTGGGAACTAATGATTGGTTCTGTATACAAAGATTTTGGATTTGGTCATAATGATCAAATTATATCTAGTCTTGTTTCCACTTTTCCGGTTATTCTCGATACTCTTTTTAAATATTGGATTTTTCGTTATTTAAATCGTGTATCTCCGTCACTTGTGGTTATTTATCATTCAATGAATGATTGATAAATGATCCACCAATATTAATCCAATTAGAACGTTTCTTACTTTGTAGTTCTACATAAGTATTAAAAACATTCTATCTAGGGGGTTTTCATACTATTTTTATAGTATAGTATTCCAGTAAAATAATTCCAATAAATAGCAGAATCGTGGATAGGAAACTATACTAGTGACCTACCCAATTTATTGTAGAAATTTTCAGACCAATGATTAGATTATGCAAACTAGAAATACTTTTTCTTGGATAAAGGAACATATTATTCGATCTATTTCCGTATCGCTCATGATATATATCATAACTCGGACATCCGTTTCAAGTGCATATCCCATTTTTGCGCAGCAGGGTTATGAAAATCCACGAGAAGCGACCGGGCGTATTGTATGTGCTAATTGTCATTTAGCTAATAAGCCCGTGGATATTGAGGTTCCACAAGCAGTACTTCCCGATACTATATTTGAAGCAGTTGTTCGAATTCCTTATGATAAGCAAGTGAAACAAGTCCTTGCTAATGGTAAGAAAGGGGGTTTGAATGTGGGGGCTGTTCTTATTTTACCGGAGGGGTTTGAATTAGCTCCTTCCGATCGTATTTCTCCCGAGATGAAAGAAAAGATAGGAAATTTGTCTTTTCTGAGCTACCGCCCTAATAAAAAAAATATTCTTGTAATAGGGCCTGTTCCCGGCCAGAAATATAGTGAAATCACCTTTCCTATTCTTTCCCCCGACCCCACTACTAAGAAAGATGTTCACTTTTTAAAATATCCTATATATGTAGGAGGAAATAGGGGAAGGGGTCAGATTTATCCCGACGGAAGTAAGAGTAACAATACAGTTTATAATGCTACAGGAGCGGGCATAGTAAGCAAAATCATACGAAAAGAAAAAGGGGGATATGAAATAACCATAACAGATCCATCGGATGGACGTCAAGTGGTTGATATTGTCCCTCCAGGACCAGAAGTTCTTGTTTCAGAGGGTGAATCCATCAAATTTGATCAACCATTAACGAGTAATCCTAATGTGGGTGGATTTGGTCAGGGAGATGCCGAAATAGTACTTCAAGATCCATTACGTGTCCAAGGTCTTTTGGTCTTCTTGGCATCTGT